AAAGATCCAATAAGTCCAACGTTGATTCCTTCAGACGTGTCAATGGGGCAAATACGCCCATAGTGACTAGGGTGGATATCTCGTATCCGAAAATTAGCAGTTCGCCCTGTTAATCCGCCAGGGCCCAAATAACTCAACTTTCTCCCATGAACTATTTGTGTCAATGGATTCGTTCGATCCAAAACTTGAGATAATGGGTGTAATCCAAAAAAGGATTCATAAGTAGTTGTTAACGGAGTTGAAGTTACCAAATTCTGAGGAGTAGGTATCAATTTATGTCTAATTGCCCCGCCTATAGTTCCCTTAACTACATTTTCTAAACGAGCCAGCGCCAACCCGAGCTGGTCTTGTAAAAGATCCGCTACAGAGCGAATACGTTTATTTTTCAAATGATTCATATCATCAAGTGTACCCATTCCAAATTTCATACCAATCAAATGATCGGCAGCTGCTAATATATCTCGTGGTAACAAAAATATATTGTTCTGAGGTATATTAAGATTCAGTCTCCAGTTAATATTTCGGCGACCAATCCTTCCTAATTCGCACCTTTGGTGAAAGAATTTTTTTTGTAATTCCTTACATAAGGATTCAGAAAATATTGGATCCCCACCTACGCACGAAAATTGTTGATAAAACTCCAAAATAGCATTTTCTTTTGACCCAATTTTTTTTTTCTCCTTATCGGTCAAGAAGGATAAGAAAATTTCAGGGTAGCAAACATTCTCTAGAATTTCTCTTAGATTTGAACCCATAGCTGATGATAGAACTAGAATAGATATTTTCTGTTTTCGACTCACACGAGCCCATATTCTTGCTTTTTTATCAATCTCTAATTCTAACCTGCCTCCCCAATCTGATATTATAGTGCCGGTATAGACCGAAATCCCGTTATGATCCAATTCTGACTGGTAATAGATACCAGGACTTTGTAATATTTGATTGATTACAATTCTGTATATTCCGTTTACTATAGAAATTCCAAGGGAATTCATTAAAGGAATGTTTCCAATAAAAATTCGTTGTTTTTGCATATTCCTACTGGTTTTCCAAATTAATCCCGCGGATACATATAATTCAGAAGAATATGTAAGTGATTCATAGACAGCATCTCGTTCTTTTATCAGAGGTTCTACCAATTGATATGTTTCCACAAATAATTGAAATTCAATTTCGTGATCTAGATCTTCAATTTTTGGAAATTTAGAAAGTTCTTCTATTAAACCCTGATCAATAAACCGATAAAACCCTTCAAATTGTATCTGATTAAATCCAGGTATTGTAGATGTTCCCTCTTTTCCATCCCCGAGCATCTTTTTTGAATTTCCCATTTATCCGTTTATTGAAAAAATCCCATCTCTCATTCTTCACCGAATCATATCCATAGAATTCGATCTAGCAATAATGGAATTTCTATTCTGTTTACTGAATCACATGAAATTTTATCCAACTCCAAGATATATGGCATGTATGAAATACGTATGAACGGAGACTAGTGGAATTTTTTATAAGAAAGAGATCCAAATGGAACAGAATTCAGAAATACCGCTGGAACTTATGGAGTTTTGTAAGGACGAGAAAAAAGTAATTTCATTTTCACCTATGATATTACATATTCCAATTCGATTGCATACCATAAAAAAATGTATTCATGATTGGATCTGTTCAAGCAGATAAACATATAATAAATAAAAAACCTGTGTTTTTTTATTTAGTCATTTTATTTATAAAAAAAAAAAAATAAAAAAGAATGCACAGATATATATGTCTCTTTTTTTTCTTTTATTGTGGTACAGTTCTATTTGGGACAGCACATGCTGTGCTCTATCAAAAATGCAATTTTCTCTTCAATGAAAAATTGAAATACAAAAATTTATTGAGAATTACTCCTCAAAAGCATCCCTAGAGAGATAAAATACCCCATTATAGAGCTATAGCTCTATAACACAACGTAACATATGTTCTGCTTCTGGGGTTTACATATACTCAAAATTACTGTTATAATTGAAATTGAAGAAGATTTCTTTTTAATTGAAAAAACTAAATATAGATTAGTTACAAATCCATTTTTAATGATTTTCTTATATTATTAGAAATAAAAAAAAGTAGATTTGAATTCAAAAACGGTCCTGAATTTACTTTATAGTTAATAGTTAATGGTTCCGATTTGTACTGGATTCTATATTTTGTGACTGAAAATTTATGTTGAAAAAAAGAGAAAATTTGAATCTAGTTTCTATCGTTTTGGCGGCATGGCCGAGTGGTAAGGCGGGGGACTGCAAATCCTTTTTCCCCAGTTCAAATCCGGGTGCCGCCTCAACAACAGATTTGAAATCCCCTGTTATAACTATAAACAAACGTAGGAAAAGACTCTTGATACTTTCTTTTTATGATTCTAAGCCCCCGGCTCTGGAGGTTCTATTCTCTAACCTAAAGTTTTGCCTATCAGATTCAAAGAAAACGTAAATGTAGTGGGGGGGGCAATATGTCTGAGTCTTTAATTAGATTGGATAGCCAGCGAGGGGATTAAATTAATAGTTTTGGAAAGGACCTAAGATACTTTGGATACAGACTCATGAAAGTCTCGGAATGCTCAGACATTCAATCAATATTAGATTAGATGAAGAATTTCCTTTCGTTTTCCTTCCAAAAAGAAAAAATGATACAAGAAAGAAAAAGTCTTAGTCTTTCTACATGTGAGTCAAATTCCTTGGATACTTTGAAAAGTCTCCGTTTACTTTTGTTTACATCTTGTCGATTCTACTAGAAATTCTATAATAAGAATAACTCCTTAGAAGATAAGTGGATTTTTTTGGAGTAGTTCATCAATGGTGACCAAATACCTCTCTCTTTTTTTGACTCTGCACTAGTGATTTCACTATTATTAGTGAACACTAATGGAATAGTTTCTTCATATTCATAGAAATAGGGGACAGAATTCACATGGATATAGTAAGTCTCGCATGGGCTGGTTTAATGGTAGTTTTTACATTTTCCCTCTCTCTCGTAGTGTGGGGAAGAAGTGGACTCTAGAAGTACTCCTAATTGCGGTAATAATCAAACTCTATCAATCTGTATCAATTTTTTTAGTTTTCTAGACCGGTCGGCAATTTTTTTTTTCGAAATTGGATTTTTTTTTTATTTACTCGTTTTCTATTTTTATTCAGGGTTTACACCGTTAACCATTCATGGGGTAACCCCTTTTCGAAATCTGAAGAAGTTTCCATCGAATTAGAATTATCTGTATTAAACGGATCAAACAAACAAATGAAATTTAGAAAGTATGTACATACATTTCATATTCTATTTCATTTATATTGAAAATTTATAAAGAAAAAGAGAGATATAGGTGGATTCCTTTATATTAAAATATTTCACTTGTATCTTTATATATTACAATAACCATACTGACTAGTATGGTAGAAAGAAATTTCTTTCTACCATACTAGCGAGCCTCTTAGGATACTACTACTGAGTCTAATGCATTCCTTTCATTTAAGAAATGAGAAATTCAAATCCATTTTTTTCATTAATAGTCAAATTTGATTCAAATTAATTATTTTGACTAACCGTTTTTACATAAATTATAAGCAAAAAAGCAGTAGGAACGAGAATGAAGAGTGCAGTAGCAATAAATGCAAGAATATTGACTTCCATAATTTAATCGTTTATTATTATTTTTTTTAATATCTCGGGATTTAATCCCATAGAGATGAGAAATCTTTCGCTTGTAAACTCGCTCAGATGAATTAGCTTTCGATGATATCGAATGAAAGAAATATCATGAATAACAATATCAGAGCTATAAAATCGATATCATCGTCAAGAATTTAATAGTATAACATAGGAAGATCTTTTATCCACATCGAATACATAATGAGATTCCTGATCCAATCAACAAAATATTGATTTATGATTCTTTTTCCCCGCTCGCTTTTCTACAACCTAGTACTTTACTTTCCTTGTACAATCATCTGATGAAGTATCATAAAAAACTTTTGCTACTTCGATTGTTTACAAAAAGAGTTTGTAACGAACGTTAAATAGACAATAGAACTCAAATAGAGAAAACAAGCACGAAGCTCAATTTGAAATAAAAAAAAAATGAAGGATCTATCATATTTTTGGAAAACAAAGAAAGAGAATGTGATAAAGACGAGTCCTGGTAAAAAAAAATTAAAATATTCAAAAAAATTAACTATTGAAATGAAACTTTCTTACGAGTTTTTTCTTCGACATCGACTCTAATCTTTAAAAAGAGCATATTCATTAGGGAAGACTAATTTTATCCTTATTTTTTTAATATCCTCTTTCCTTGGTTGTATTCTAACTATTTTCAATTCCTTGACTTCAAAAAGTATATATAGGTACTCTTGGCAAACGTATTATACGCTATCCTATTCCATTTACGAGTTAATGAGGGATTCATTGACAAAAAGCGGAAACCCATAAAGTATCTCTTTCTTTAAGTGTTGAATGAATGTTCCCAATAATTCTAATTATAATTAAATTTACATATGTATCTCTACCATCAATTGGTCCTAGTTAAAATAATGGAAATACCCCTTTATTTTGTTTGATGAAAAAAGACAAATAAAACAAAAAGATAAACAAAACTATTTTGATCCCCTTGCCCAGAAACAAAAAAGGGGGAGGTTCTTTCTTTTTTTTTATTGAATCCACCGGGACTGACGGGGCTCGAACCCGCAACTTCCGCCTTGACAGGGCGGTGCTCTGACCAATTGAACTACAATCCCATGGAAATAAAGCGGGGTAGCTTTCATATTCTTTCTTATGATTTCATTTGAATCATTTCAATTTTAGATTCAAATTGGTGTTTTGTAACAAAGAAAATCACAAGTGATATATTTATATCTATATGGATATCACTTTAGTGATAACAAGACGGATTACGGGTAATCTGTCTTGTTATCAAATCGATTGATAATCTATTTTTGACAATAAAAAAAAGATGATTTTCTCGACTCTGTTCATTAAAG